AGTCTGTCATTGTACTGGAATAGTTGTACTGTAATATAGGACGAATACCTTGAACTGGTAGAAATAAAATATAAAAAATTAAGTAAGATTCAAAATGGTTTCTTTATAAAGGAAGAAAGATTCTGATTTATTTGATTGATATCAGGAGATCAAATGAGTTCTTCATTCATTCATTGAATGATAAATGACTACAAGCGAAGGAGATACACGATTTAAATAATGGAAAATCCAATATTTCACAATTGTATCTAGAATAACTGGAAAGGTGGAAACAAGACCAGATATAATTTGATCGTTATGAGCCAATCCAAAATCATTGTAGAACGAACCAATTATTAGTTCCCAACCATGAGTCGAGTGAAATCCAATCCATAAATCAGTAACTAAAAGAATCGAAAAAGCTTTTATTGTGTCACTTAAGTTATAGAGGAATTCCTGAACCCAAGAATTAAGAATGACAAGTTCCTCATTACCCAAAATAAAATAACCACTTAGAATAGCGAAAGAGATTATATTTGTCGAGAAATGCAAAATGATATGGAGATGATATTCATTGTGTGTTTTGACCAATTGTATCGTTTCCTTGTGTATTCCTATACGAAGTTTTTGTATATGTGTCTCCGGGTACTCCTTTATTATTTCGTCCAACAGAAAGAGTTCTTCTAATTCTATGAATCTTTCTAGAACGTTTTTCTCTTGAATGATATTCAAGAGAGTTTTGGATTGCCCGGTATTCCACCAATTTGTAACCCAAAGTTCCAGACATTTATTAAATGAGAGAGAAACCCACCAGGGCAAAAATACTATAGATACAAGATATGGGAAAGAAGGCAATGCTTTCTTTTTTTTCATTTTTTATCTGTGAATTGAATCGTTAATGAACCTGCTTCATTCGTTGACTCTATATGATATTTCTCTGAAGCACGAGTTCTATAACAAGGTATTGAACCTATGGGTCTATTCATTCCAATTTTTGTGTCAAAATTGAGTTTAGTTCTTGGATCTAGAAGGAATATAGAAATGGGATAAGGGTTCGCCCTTTTCGGATAAAAATGCAAAATCAATATTATTCCTAGATATCTCAATTGGGCAAATTTGAATGGGCAAATTTGAAGCAATTTCATCTTCATTTGTTCCTTTCTATGAATACTCGAAAACCCACTTAAAATAACGAATCGGATTTAGAAATGAAAACCCCCCTCAGTTAATTATTTCGAAATGTTTCACCGCCTAGCCACAACCAAGGAAAAAAGGTATCATCAAAATTTTGGGCCTAAAAAGATGAGATGAATTCCGTATTACGAAATATCGGATATATTTGATGAATCCCTACTTATTATATTAGCCTTAGATTAGCCTTTTTTCTAGTAGAAATTTTCTAGTATAAAAGAATTGAGTTGGGATCCATACGCATACGAAATACTTTTGGTATACAAATGGTATACAAAAATTTCTTCTTTTCTTAATTTTCTTCTTTATTATAGTATAGTTTATTATAGTTATTCCATATATGCCCTCCTGCTTTTTTGGTTTATTCTATGGGAGTCGCCACGACAAAGGAAGGAGGAAATAGAATAATCTAACATGTTTTGTTCAAATGAACATTCCAAAAAGACTTCAATTATATTAAAAAGGGAATTAGCAAGTTCCTTCCCCCATGCCGAGAAAACATTTATTCTTTATTGTGTTCAATTCATTTCAAAATACTTCAATTGGTACGCCCAAGAAATAGGCCAATTCGGCAGCTTTTTGTTCAATTTCTCGTGGAGTAAAATTCTCATCAGTACGAGTCAAGGGAATGGCCCCTTGACCTCTGATTTCCATATAAAGGACACGACGAGGATAAAGACCCTCTTTAACCTCAATTCTGATTGATTGGATATCTCTCATAAGGAAGCGAAGGAAGATGCGACGATTTATTCCAGGAAATCCCCAACGAAAAATGCACACAATTCCTTCTTTTCTATCGAATCGGTCATAACCACTACCTACATTCCACAAAATTGTGCACCACAAATAGGAGCTAACGAACAGACCTGCGATCCCGTAAAAAGACATCACGATTCCTTGTGGAAAAAAAATAATTTGCTGAGATGGAAATATGGATATCAGATTCCTACCAAGATAACTGGAAGTTCCAACCGCTAAGAATCCTAGTGAACCTAAAAAAAGGATACAGGCCCAGCAAAAATTACTTGTTTTTCGAGACCCCCTTATAAGTTCTATCCATATATGTTCTGATCGCCAATTCATACTATACTAGATCCAGTTGCATTCGATTGGAATTGAGAGAATAACCCAAATTTGACTTTACCTTTCTTGATTCCGAAGTAACTTTCATCAACTAGCACTATTCTGATGTGGAGTAATTGGTTAGATACATTGACTTTCTATTAAAAATATTTACTGATCCGTTTTTAACCAGCTATATATATATATACATGCATTTATGCAGATAGCATGTATCCGCATACATAACAGTTCTTTCATTTGTGTGTGGAAAGAGCCACATATCGTACCATATTGCACTAAAAAAATATCTGTATTATGATACAGTGTTGAAATAAATTGATAGGATTTGGTCCCATTGGATCTAGACAATCTTATTTTTTTGGACATGAAGAGATAAAGAAGCCATTGCAATTGCCGGAAATACTAGGCCCACTAAAGGCACAAAAATAGAGGGTAAGTTGAGATCTGTCATAGAATGGGTGCCTCGATTTAATATTTGTATCTATATATTTGTATCTATTAGAAAGATATCTTATGATATGATAAGTATATCTATTATAAGTAATATTAGGTAATATTGACTATTGTATTTTATATAATATTATACTACTAAGTATATATAAACAATTAAGTATATATAAATATATAATTTATAAATTATATATTTATATTAAAATAGAAATTTGAAATATAAAAATAATATTAAAATATTAAATTTTAATAAAAAAAAGGATAGATAATAAGTGCAAAAATGTAGAACTAAATTAAGTGTACCTATTCATCTTTCTACACGAATATAAATAGGGTAATCTTCTTTTACAAATTTTATTATTCTTCTTCTCCCATCCTTATGTTCTTTCTATCTTTCTTTCTAATCTAATAAGAAGTTTTTTATTTAAAAGGAGTTTTCTTATGAAAATTAAGTTCATTATGAATTCGCGACTCTAAATAATAGGATCCAACAAACAGGGATTCATAGTAAAAATGCGATAGATGTAGAAATTATTTTATTTCATTTCCATATTTGATATTTCTTTTTATTTTGATATTTTTTTTTATTATGATGAACTAAATACTTGTTCGCTACAAACAAAATAACTGAATCTAGTGCTATACTTTAATTTTTTGAATTTTGATTCAAGGGAAAGAAACCATGGAGCTGAAATAACTCACTTAGAGCACCTTTTAAAGGATTACGTGGTACGATTGGGTCGAATAAGCCTTTATGGAATAAATACTCAGCCGCTTGTGAACCATCGGGTACTGTCTTATTCAATGTTTGTTCAATTACTCTTTTACCCGCAAATGCAATGTACGCATTAGGTTCAGCAATAATGATATCTCCCAACATACCAAAACTGGCTGTTACTCCACCGGTTGTAGGAGATGTAAGGACTGGTACATAGAATAACTTTTTAGTGGATTGGTAATCATATGAAGCAGAAGATATTTTAGCCATTTGCATCAAGCTCAAACTTCCTTCTTGCATGCGTGCTCCTCCAGAAGCACACACAATAATGACAGGTAGAGATCGATTAGTAGCATACTCAATCAAACGAGTGATTTTATCACCTACTACAGATCCCATACTACCTCCCATGAACTGAAAATCCATAACCCCAATTGCTGTGGGAATACCGTTTAGTTGACCTATGCCTGTTTGAACAGCTTCAGTTAAACCTGTCTTTCTTTGATAAGAATCGATACGATCTTTATAAGGTTCCTCTTCTGAATGAAATTGAATGGGGTCCATAGAAACCATATCTTCATCCATAGGATCCCAAGTGCCCGAATCAATCGAAAGTTCGATTCTATCTGAACTACTCATTTTCAAATGATATCCACACTGTTCACAAATATTCATTTTTGACCTAAGAAGTTTTTTATAATTTAATCCATAACAATTTTCGCATTGAACCCATAAATGTCTGTATTTTTTATTTATATCGAAATCATTAGATCTTCCTCTTATATTGAAATCACTGCCATTATTACGAGTTCTTATACTAAAACTTCCACTTTCACTACCACTTACATTTTCAGTACAAATGAAACTATAAATGTAACTGTCACTGTAATTGTCAGTACCACCTGAAATGGAACTATTAATACTGACTTCAAAACGAAGATAACTATTAATGCAACTATTAATGTGATTAGTCCAACTAGATTGAGTATCATACATGTAATGATAATAGTAGTGATTGTTTCTCTTAGACCCCCTATTCAAAAAACTAGAAAAAAAACCTTCTAATTCACTCAGAAAAGAACTATCATTGTCAATCTCAAAACTATGATTTTCAATATCAAAATATACGGAATAACTGTCACCATTACTATCCCTAACTAAAAAAGTGTCATCAGAGATCAAACTCCAAATATCCCTGATACCAAATAAATAATCAACATTACTGAAACTATAACTAACACTATCACTCCAATTTTTCTCCGTATCATTTAGAAGGGGTTCATCACTTCCACTGGTATGGCCAATAGCATCAAGACTTTCCATTGATTTACTTAAACCATACCTATGTTCTAACTTTAACTTCTCGTTAGACAACATCGAATTGAACCACCATTTTTCCATAGAATCTTCCTGCCCCCTATTTGATGAAAATACAATAGATGAATAGTCATTCGATGAATAATTATTTTACTATTTTCTTTCCTATCAGAATTAAGCATATGAGGATTAGGATTGTTAACTAATAATAAGTGAGTATTGAAAGAAATGATTCTCTTTTTTTTTTGAATCTGAGATAGCA